ATTATAACGATTAAAGTAAAAGCGGGTAGCGGGAATCGAACCCGCATCGTTAGCTTGGAAGGCTAGGGGTTATAGTCGACGTTGATTCATCATTTTTAACGTCTCTAATTCAAAACTGAACGTGAAACTTTGGTTTCATTCGGCTCCTTTATGGAAGATGGATAAATTCCCAGATTCAGACATGAACGAAATAAAAAAATCCGACCCATAACGTCTATGTCAGCTTTTCTGTCTGAATCTATTCAGAACAACCCGCTTTCTAGACGATCCCTATAGAAAAGAGGAGGGTTATATTCTAACAATCTTTCTAGTTACTTCGTTCTCTACTTCTATTTGAAAGAATCCTTAGGCAAAGCATTTTGTTTCCACCGAGCTAAAAAAATTTCTCGATGTCTTTAGTAAACCAAAGACATTGTTTAATAGCTGTTTTGCTTCAATTTCCTCTATATAAAATTTCAATTATATAAATTGAAAATTGAAGATTTAGTTACGATTAGAAATACACTTTTTATCTTTATCCATGGGTCCTTTACTCATACTCATTCAATTGGAAGTATTGATCCAATAAAAAAAAATTATGTTTCGTAATCTCATAATCCAATTTTTCAATTTAAAATTGATTCTTGGATACAAATCACGAGAATGTATATTCTTCCTCGAATTTTTCATTGAGAGGTAAAGGATTCAATCCTTTTAAGAACTAAAGTTTTTGTTCGGAATGAATATATGAATATAAATCAAACCGAAAGACCCTTTAACTATATAGGGGGTTATAGAACGAATCACACTTTTACCACTAAACTATACCCGCTACAATCCGATTATTGTATATAATCGGACCTTTTGTCGACCCTAATCAAAAGTAAAACAAAAGATCAGAAAAAAATCATGAAAACGAGAGCGTTTACGTGTTGTATCAGAGGACCTAATGAGATTAGGAAAAGAGGATTCATTTAATTTAAATAACGAAATACCAAGTGTTTTTTTGCCCGAGGTTTTTGACCTATACGTCTCGAACTTAAGCCATAACACAAAAATGGATTGTGTCAAGAAACGACAGTTCCCTTTTTCTTATTTAAACTGGAATAAAAGGACTAACTAAGAAAGAAACGGCACTTTGATTCGATATCATTTGATTCTATATCATAGAAATTGAAAAAGTTTTTTTTTTATTTTTAATCGCAATAACAAGCAAGTGTTTTTCTTTTTTTTTTTCAAAATTCAAAAATCTTTTTATTTATGATTCGTTGGAACAAAAGGGCGGGCCCGGCTCAGTACTGACCAGGCCGGGCCGTGAAACTAAAAAGCCCCTTCGGACGAAATCACGAAATCAAAAAAGAATAGTCTATACTATGACGGGCGTTTTCAAGCCTTATTTTTTATAATGTAACATAGTATTATCCTTTTTCAATTGGGAGGAGAGATGGCTGAGTGGACTAAAGCGTCGGATTGCTAATCCGTTGTACGAGTTTTTCGTACCGAGGGTTCGAATCCCTCTCTTTCCGTTTTTGTTGATGACTTGGTATTTTCTTTCGAATTTATCGCGAGCTCTTTTTTTATTTAATTATTATAGTTAAAAATGAATAGTTAAAGAAGTTTAAGGATGTGGAATAGATAAAATCTTACTAATAACAGTTTAAAATTAAGCAAAGAAAACAAAAACCTTATCCTTTATTCTTCACGTCCAGGATTACGTCCTGGATCATTAGACAGGAATCCGAAGATAAAGAGAGAAACAAAGAATATCACTACCGTGTAAACAAATAGTTTGAGAGTAAGCATTACACAATCTCCAAGATTTTTTTTAGGAAAAAAGAGAATAGATTCTCCACTTTTATACCGCACACCCTACTTTTTTATTTTGACACCAAGAAATGCAGTGGGGTGATCCGGATTTGTCGCGGTTGTACAATAATTTCAATATTTGAATTGAGGGTGTAGGACTTATCTGATCTTATCAATTCTACGAATTTTTTTTTTCGAATAAATCATGAATTTATCTGGGACTTTATTAAAAATATCATCGAAAACTTACAGCAGCTTGCCAAACAAAGGCTAAGAGAAAAAAGAACAGAGGTATTACTGGCATAATATCTACAATTGGATTCAAAAAAGCGTAGGCTTCGGGCAATTTGGCGACGAAAAAATTACTGGAAAAAAGAGCAGAATTAAGGTAGATACAGATTAAACTAAATATATTAAGCATAACAAACATTTTGTTTTGGGGATAATTGTATTTATTTTGATTGAGTTATTAATAAATTGAGTTTTTTATTATTATTTTATTATTATAAATATGTTATTATTGAGAGAAGAAAAAAAATGAATAAAAAGAAAATAAGATAGACAAAAAAACTTTCTTTGATTTGAACTCACCCAATCAAAAATCCTTCTATATCTCAAATCAAAAGAGAATAGAATAAATCATACTTTCGTACAATATCTTAATTGAATTATATGTAATGATCAATAAATTCAGTTTAATTCTATGTCTACATGTATAGTCTACATGTATAAAAATTCTAGTAATCCATTTTATAAATAATAGATATTTAGACTAGAGTTGACGAATAACCCGTACCAATATTAGTGTTTATTAGTGTCTAATAGAAAAAAATGGGGCGTGGCCAAGTGGTAAGGCAACGGGTTTTGGTCCCGCTATTCGGAGGTTCGAATCCTTCCGTCCCAGATAATATCCCGTATATGATTATTATTATATATTATATAATGTGATCATTATATTAATATATTTTTAATATATATATAAAATATATATATAAATAAAATATATATCATAATAAAATAAAAAAAAAAATCATAATAAAATATAAAAAAAAATTGCCTTTTCGAACAGCCTTCTCTATTAAGAATAGAATATTGGTATAGAATGTGATTATTATTTCTTTTTTTAATTTTAATAATCTGCGGAATCATATCTTTTTCACAAATTTAATCGAGTTCAAATAACACGCATATGAAATAGGAAATTTAATTCATTTGTGATTCGTTAAGATAGTACCTATTTTACAGATTTTACAGTATAAATATGAAAAAATAACAACATCAATTTTCAATCTTCCCTTACATCAGTGTTTTTTTATCTATCTTTTTTTACTCACAGATGGTTTAATCCAATATGGATTTATCTCTCTCTTACTGATGATAAAATGATAAAAAAAGAAGGGTCCTTGCTGGAAAACTTTATGTTATACAAAATAAAAACAATTGTATAATTGTATCGGATAGGAAATTTTTCAATCAATTAAATTTTTGTAACGAACTCTTATGAGTTCTTGGTACTTGAAGAAGTGTGAAATTGTTGAATTTATCCTATCACTATTACATTACTTGAAGATACAGATTCAAAATAACTTGTTTCTTCGTGTTATATTCGTTATAATTAGTTAACTAATTTGATTTTTACAATCAAAATATTCTAAATTTAAAAATTTAGAAAAAAAAAATTATTTCTATTTTATAGAATTTTCAATATTTAATTCTATATTTAATTCTATTAATAAAAAAAAAAATAAAAAATAGGGTTAAATAGATTACTATATACCGACCGAACCAATGATTATTCATGATTCCATAATTGAATCAATTACATATGGGTTCCAAACTGAAGGAATGTTATGGTAAAACTTCGTTTAAAACGATGTGGTAGAAAGCAACGTGCGACTTGAAGGACATGATCAGCTGTGGAGTCTTACATCCACCATTTTTTTATATATTATATAGGAATGAAAGTGCTCTTGGCTCGACATCATTTGTTCTGTTCCGCTGGAACCCTCTTTTTTTTTGGGGGGGGGGTGATGTAATATAGTACAGGATGGAGCTCGAGTAGAAATCTTTTTTTTTCAGGGGCAATAATCTAGGGTTAGTATCAATCAATAAATTGGAACAACTTCGTAAGTATATTTTCGATACATAAACCTAAAAGGTCCTATTCGAGAAAATTTCCAATTCAAAAGGAAGGTGTATTACGCAGGAATCAACCATTCGTATGATTCTTTGACAGAAAAAAATCACAAAAAATGATATGTTGCTGCCGTTTTGAAAGGATTTAAAGATCACCGAAGTAATGTCTAAACCCAATGATTCAAGGCAAAGATCCTGGAACAAGTAAATATCTTTTTCAATTGTCTTAACAACTAGATCAGAATGAAGAATCAAAATAGATTCTAAAGGAGACAGACAATAAAAGGGTTCGAGACCACTCAATAAATGAAATATCTAAAAGGGTTCTCTTTTGAGTTATTTCAGAGTTATCCAACTTGAGTTATGAGGGTGCAAATACGACTAATTTTCTTTTTTGTTGGGTAAGAATAAGAAAAAAAAATACTTAAATCCATAGTCTAATGAATTTGATGATTTTATGGATATTTTTGATATTGTAATTCGATACATAGACATAATTTCTAATTTTCTCGAGCCGTACGAGGGGAAAACTTCTTATACGTTTCTAGGGGGGGGGTATTATTCATCTATCCCAATGGGCCATTTATCGAATCGTTGCAATTGATGTTCGATCTCGACGAGAGGGAAGAGATCTTCGGAAAGTGGGTTTTTATGATCCGATAAAGAATCAAATCTATTTAAATGTTCCTGCTATTCTAGATTTCCTTGAAAAAGGCGCGCAACCTACAGGAACTGTTCATGATATTTCAAAAAAGGCGGGGGTTTTTACGGAACTTCGCCTTAATCAACAAACAAAATTCAATTAATGAAATAAAATAGAAAAAAGAAGGTGTGGATGACTTGTATATAGCTTTCTATAACCTTTTCTTTACTAGTTCCTCTTTTGTTCTATTCATATCATACTTCCGTTTAGTATTGTTACTATAGAATGGTGTCGTTTATTTATAACGACAAAAAATGGATTTCGATTTTATTGATATAATAATGGATCCAATAATTTAAAATAGAAATAAAACAGTATAGAAATAGAAAAGGATCAAGTGAATAAATAAGAAATGACGTAGAAGTAATTGGGTCTATAGACATAAAAATTTGCATTACCATCAATGGGGTAATTTTCGTTGGAACTCTACGAACAAAAAAAAACAAAGGACTAAAGCCGTTTATTTTAGTTATTAAATAAACCTCATTTTTTTTTCTACTTCTCCCCCGTCTTCCTTAATTTAGTCTTTCACCTATATTATATATAGTGCCAATCCAACAAAAGTCCTTAGTTTTTTTATATTTCAATTTAAAGAATTTGAAATTGATTCATTTTAATTGATTGAAATCAGAATTGTTAGTTCGATTTAGAGTTTGTTTTATCTTTTGTATGCTTTTCTCAATATTCATATTGACAACAGTGTATCAAATAAATATAATCCGATCGTGGATAAATGGATCCATTTATCCCTGTTCCATAGATTTTATTTCATTCAAATAATGGGCTCTTGGATTTTCTGTCATACAAAAAGTCTTTTTTGATTAAGATTAAAATCAATAAAACTCGATATATACAAATTCATTTAATGGATAATATAAGAGACAATAGGCGGTCTATAAATATTTGAAAATCTTTGACTTTATCCCTATTTTATCTTTTATCTGAGAATTTTTTGTATTTTCGTCGGATTTGTTCATTTTTATTGTGAACAGAGTGGATTCGAATTTTTTTTCCTTTTTTTTTTTGTTTGATTGCATTGTGCCATTCAATTTCGTTATTTATTGGGATTCTGATTGTATCTACACATTCTAATTCGTTTTTTGGGGTTGCTAACTCAACGGTAGAGTACTCGGCTTTTAAGTGCGGCTAGCATCTTTTACACATTTGTATGAAGCAACAGATTCGTCCATACCATCGGTAGAGTTTGTAAGACCACGACTGATCCTGAAAGGAATGAATGGAAAAAGCAGCATGTCGTAGCAATGGATAATTCTTAGAATATTTCATTCTTACTGAATAGGTCCCAAATCTTTTTTCAATTGTTTAAATTCGTGGTGTCTAACAATTTTTTCAAAAGATTCTTTTGGGGGGTCGAGTGAATAAATGGGTAGAGCCTTACTATAAGGTTCCAATTTTAGGGAAATAAAAAGTAACGAGCTTCTGTTCTTCATTTTTGAATGATTACCCCATCTAATTAGACGTTAAAAATATATTAGTGCTTAATGCGGGAAAGGCTTTTCTGATGAGTGGATTAGAAATTTCTTATGAGTCCTAACTATTAGCTATTCCACTTTATGGGGTAGAGATAAATGTGTAGAAGAAGGCAGTATATTGATAAAGAGATTTTTTTTTCAAAATCAAAAGAGCGATTGGATTGAAAAAATAAAGGACTTCTAACTACCTTGTTATCCTATAAATGAACATAAGGGGCTAGAGAGTCCGTTGATGAGTTTGACTTGTTTCCGAGGTATCTAGTTTTTTATTACTATAAATACCTTGTTTTGACTGTATCGTACTATGTATCATTTGATAACCCAATAAATTACCTATTTCTTTTCTGGTTCAAATCGAATTTTAAATGGAAGAATTTCAAGGATATTTAGAATTAGATAGATCTCAGCAACATGACTTCCTATACCCACTTATCTTTCGGGAGTATATTTATGCACTTGCTCATGATCGTGGTTTAAATAGATCCGTTTTGTTGGATAATGTAGGTTATGACAAGAAATCTAGTTTACTAATTATAAAACGTTTAATTAGTCGAATGTATCAACAGAATCATTTTCTTATTTCCGTTAATGATTCGAATCAAAATAGATTTTTGGGGTACAACAAAAATTTGTATTCTCAAATGATATCGGAGGGATTTGCAGTCATTGTGGAAATTCCGTTTTCCCTAAGATTAGTATCTTCTTTAGAGGAGACAGAAATCGTAAAATCTTATAATTTACGATCAATTCATTCAATATTTCCTTTTTTCGAGGACAAATTCCCACATTTAAATTATGCATCAGATGTACTAATACCCTACCCCATTCATCTGGAAATCTTGGTTCAAAACCTTCGCTACTGCGTGAAAGATCCCTCTTCTTTGCATTTATTACGGCTCTTTCTTCACGAGTATTATAATTGGAATAGTCTTATTACTCCAAAAAAATCTATTTTTGCAAAAAGTAATCCAAGATTATTCTTGCTCCTATATAATTCTTATGTATGTGAATACGAATCCATTTTACTTTTTCTCCGTAACCAATCGAATCATTTACGATTAACCTCTTCTGGGATCTTTTTTGAGCGAATATGTTTTTATGAAAAAAGAAAATATCCTGTTGAAGAAGTCTTTGCTAACGATTTTCCGGCCACCTTATGGTTCTTCAAGGATCCTTTTATGCAGTATGTTAGATATCGAGGAAAATCTATTCTGGCATCAAAAGAGACTCCTCTTCTGATGAATAAGTGGAAATATTATCTTGTCAATCTTTGGCAATGTCATTTTTATGTATGGTCTCAACCAGGAAGAATCCATATAAACCAATTATCCAAGCATTCCCTTGATTTTTTGGGTTATCTTTCAAGCATACGACCTAATATTT